TTATTATTACTATTAAAAGTTTAAAATAATGGTTCAATTTTAAAAACTTAATTATATAAATGATTTATATATATATATAAATTTATTATATTAATAATTTATAAATATGGGTGATATAAATTATAAACCTATTAGTCCTATAATTGAAAAAAAATAGATATATTAATATATAAAATATTTATATATATATATATATTATATATAAATTAATTATATTATATAATAATTTAAAATTATTATATATTATAATTTTAAATATAATTAATAAAGTGTATATTAATTAAATATATTTTAATAATTTATACAAAAATATTAAATATTGTAATTTTAAATAAGTTTATATAAAAAAAAAAAAAAAAAAATTACAATTATACAATAATTTAATTAAAATAAAAATAAGGGATTTATTTTAATAATTTATTAAAAATTGGTTGCTTATAATAGGAGGATTGTACTTTTTATATTTAATTAATAAAAATATTTTTTATTTAAATTGTTGGTATAAAAATTAATAAATATAATAAGTATAATTTAAGTTTTTATTTAATTAATATTGTAAATTTTAAATAAAAATATTATTTTATTCTAGTTAAATATTTTATTATTATTTTATTTTACATGTAAATTTTTGTATGAATTTATATTAATTTTAAAAATTAATAATATTTAATTTATTCGCAGTAATTAATATTAATTATAAAAGAAATTTTGAATTAGTAATAATATATAGTATTGGTAAAATTTGTGCCAGCTACTGCGGTTATACAAATGATGCAAATAAAAATTTTTAGTAATAGTTAAATTATTATTATTTATTAATTTATTTATAAATTTATTAGGTGAAATTTTTAAATTTATTTATTATTAATTAAAAAGTTAATTTAAGCTATAAAAATTTTATAATAAACTAGGATTAGATACCCTATTATTAAAATTAAATAAATAAAGTACTTAAGTAGTATTAGTTATATTCTTAAAATTTAAAGAATTTGGCGGTGTTTTAGTCTATTTAGAGGAATCTGTTCTGTTATCGATAATCCACGTTGGACCTTACTTAAATTTGTTTTCAATTTGTATATCGTCGTCATTAGAATATATTATAAAATTAATAATTTTCTAGATATTTTATTAAATAATATGTCAGGTCAAGGTGCAGTTTATATTTAAGTAGAAATGGATTACAATAAATATATTTATACGGATAGTTTTTTGAAATAAAAATTTGAAGGTGGATTTAATAGTAATATAAAAAAGATTATTTATATGATTATAGCTCTAAAACATGTACACATCGCCCGTCGCTCTCATTTTTAAAATGAGATAAGTCGTAACATAGTAGATGTACTGGAAAGTGTATCTAGAATGACAATTTAAAGCTTAATTAGTAAAGTATTTCATTTACATTGAAAAGAAATTTGTGCAAATCAATTTAAATTGATAATAATTATTTATTAATTTTGTTTTTTTTTTATTTATTATTAATAAAAATAATTTTAAATATAAAAGTTTAAGTAATTTATAATGAAATAATAATATTTATTATAGTTTATTAGTATTTTAAAAGAATATTGAAATAATTTGAAAAATTTTTAAATTTAAAAAAAATTTAATTTATTGTCCCTTGGGTATCAGGGTTTATTAAATAATAAATTATTATTATAATTTTTCCCGAATTTTAAAGATTTAATTATATATAAAAGTTATTGGGGAATAACTATTTTAAATATGTAATTTGAAATGAAACGTTAATCGTTTTAAAATATATCTAGTTTTTTAAGAAATGAATTTAATTTAGTTTATTTATTTTATTTAATTAATTAGTTTAATTAAATAAATAAATAAAATTATATTTTAAGGGATGAGCTTTAAAATAAATTTTTAAATTTTTTATAATTTTATAATAAATATAAGCTTAAAAATAGCTATTATTAATAAATTTGTTATAATTTATTTTTTAAATAAAATTATTTAATTTAAATTAAATTATTTATTAAAATTTAAATTTTAATAATAAAAATTTAGTAATTATGATAAAATTAGTATATTAAATTTTATAAAGTTAATAATTTGAAAGGTTTTTATGAAGAATTCGGCAAATTAAATATATTCACCTGTTTAACAAAAACATGTCTTTTTGTAATTTATTTAAAGTCTAGCCTGCCCACTGAAAATTAAAGGGCCGCGGTATTTTGACCGTGCGAAGGTAGCATAATCAATAGTCTTTTAATTGAAGGCTGGTATGAATGGTTGAATGAGATATATACTGTTTTTTAAAAATTTAAATAGAATTTTATTTTTTAATTAAAAAGTTAAAATAAAATTAAAGGACGAGAAGACCCTATAGATCTTTATTTTTATAAATTATAATTTATAAAGAATTATAAAATTTATATTTTAGATAAAATTTTACTGGGGTGGTATTAAAATTTAATAAACTTTTATTTAATTTTTACATTGATTTATGAATTAAAGATCCTGTATTATGGATTATAAAATTAAGTTACCTTAGGGATAACAGCGTAATTTTTTTAGAGAGTTCATATCGATAAAAAAGATTGCGACCTCGATGTTGGATTAAGAGTTATTTTTAGGTGCAAAAGTTTAAAGTTTAGGTCTGTTCGACCTTTAGATTCTTACATGATCTGAGTTCAAACCGGCGTAAGCCAGGTTGGTTTCTATCCTTAATTAATTATTATATTGTAGTACGAAAGGACCTAATATAAAAAATATAATTTTATTATTATGAAAATTATTAAATTAATTTACTATTTTGGCAGATTAGTGCAATAAATTTAGAATTTATAAATATAATTTTTAATTATAAATAGTATTGTTAATGTTTGATATAATTATACCTTTAATTGGAAGTTTATTATTAGTTATTTGTGTAATAGTTGGAGTAGCCTTTTTAACTTTATTAGAACGTAAAGTTTTAGGTTACATTCAAATTCGAAAAGGTCCTAATAAAGTAGGATTTAATGGATTATTACAACCTTTTAGTGATGCTGTAAAGTTATTTACTAAGGAACAAACATATCCTTTGTTATCTAATTATATTTCTTATTATTTTTCTCCTGTATTTTCTTTATTTTTATCTTTATTAATTTGAATGTGTATTCCTTATTTAATTAAACTTTATTCATTTAATTTAGGTGTATTATTTTTTTTATGTTGTACAAGATTAGGTGTTTATACTGTTATAATTGCTGGATGATCTTTTAATTCAAATTATGCTTTATTAGGAGGTTTACGGGCAGTCGCTCAAACTATTTCCTATGAAGTTAGATTAGCATTAATTTTATTGAGTTTTATTTTTTTAATTGGTAATTATAATTTTTTATTTTTTTATAATTATCAAGTTTATACTTGATTTATTGTTTTTTGTTTTCCTTTAGGGTTAGTTTGATTAGCTTCTTGTTTAGCTGAAACTAATCGTACTCCGTTTGATTTTGCTGAAGGTGAATCTGAATTAGTTTCAGGATTTAATGTTGAATATAGAAGAGGAGGGTTTGCTTTAATTTTTTTAGCGGAATATTCTAGAATTTTATTTATAAGTATATTATTTGTTGTAATTTTTTTAGGAAGAGATATTTATAGTTTTTTATTTTTTTTAAAATTAACTTTTATTTCATTTATTTTTATTTGAGTTCGAGGTACTTTACCTCGATTTCGTTATGATAAATTAATATATTTAGCTTGAAAAAGTTTTTTACCTTTATCTTTAAATTATTTATTTTTTTTTGTTGGTTTAAAAATTTTTTTTATTTCTCTATTATTTTAATGAATAAATTTTAGTATAAATTAATAGAAGACTTTACTTCTTTCTTATGTTTTCAAGACATATGCTTTAAAAGCTTATTAATTAATTTAATAATTTATCTCAACTTTTTGCTAATAATGGATTAATAATAAAGTATGAAAAATATAAAACTGTTAGAATTTGACCAGTTAAAATATAAGGGTCTTCTACAGGTCGAGCTCCAATTCATGTTAATAAAGAAGCAATAATTACTATGTTTCAAAATAAAATTTGATTTAGAGGATAAAATTGTAATCCTCGGAATTTTCTTGAATGTGTAAATGGTAAAATTAATAAAATAGCAATTGATAAAACTAAAGCAATAACACCTCCTAATTTATTAGGAATTGATCGAAGAATTGCATAAGCAAATAAAAAATATCATTCAGGTTGAATGTGAACAGGAGTAACTAAAGGATTAGCAGGAATGAAATTTTCTGGGTCTATTAATAAATAATTGAATTTTCAAATAAAAGCAATTAAAATTCATAAAAATACAATAAATCCAAAAATATCCTTATAAATAAAATAAGGATGAAAAGGAATTTTATCTACATTTCTGTTTAATCCTAATGGATTGTTTGAACCTGTTTGATGTAAGAATAATAAATGAATTATTATTAATGCTAAAATAATAAATGGGAAAATAAAATGAAATGTGAAAAATCGTGTTAATGTGGCATTATCAACAGCAAATCCCCCTCAAATTCATTGAACTAAATCTATTCCTAAATATGGAACTGCAGATAATAAGTTTGTAATTACAGTAGCCCCTCAAAATGATATTTGTCCTCAAGGAAGAACATATCCTAAAAATCCTGTTGCTATAGTTAAAAATAAAATAATTACTCCAGTGTTTCATGTTATATGGTATAAATAAGATTCATAGTAAACACCACGACCTACATGAATAAATAAACAAGCGAAAAAGAAAGAAGCTCCATTTGCATGACAAATTCGTAGGAATCATCCATTATTTACATCTCGACAAATGTGATTTACTCTATTAAAAGCTGTTTCAATGTCAGCTGCGTAGTGTATAGCTAAAAATAGTCCTGTTAAAATTTGAAGTATTAAACATAAACCTAATAATGATCCAAAATTTCATCAAGCTGAAATATTTGAAGGTGCAGGTAAATCTACTAATGCATTATTAGCAATTCTAATTAATGGGTGATTTTTTCGGATTGGTTTAAACATTAATTTATTGGACGTAAAGGTCCATAAAATTTTTTTGTAATTTTTACAGTTACTAGTAGTGTTAAAAATAAATAATTAATTAATAGCAAAGTAATTAAATTTGTAGGAAAATTATATATTTTATTTAAAGATAAAATATTTTCGTTAATTAAATTATTTATTATTGATAATTTTTCTGTTTCTATATTTAAAATAAATTGTTCTATTAATGATTTATCTAAAATAAAAAATAATAAAAATATAATTGAAATTATAAAAATTCTAAATAATGATAAACTAAAAGATATAGAAAATATTTCATTTGAAGACAATGAAGTAACATAAATAAATAAAATTAATATTCCTCCTAAAAAAATTAAAAATAATACATAAGAAAATCAAAATGTTTTTACATAGATTCCTGTAATTAAACATGTTAAAAATGTTTGAATTAATAATATTAGTCCTATTGATAAAGGGTGTTTTATTTGTATAAAAATAAAACTTATAATTAAACAAATTGTTATAATAATTAATTTAGTAATATCAAGAAATAGTTTATATTAAAATATTAACTTTGGGAGTTAATGAAAAAGAAGTTTCTTTTTTCTTGAAGTTTAAAAAGAATATTTCTTATTTTTAGTTTACAAGACTAATGTTTTTGTTAAACTATTTAAACATTTTATTAATGGCAAATATATTTTTAATGTTTTATTTATCAATAATTATATTTTTATTTGGTTGTATAGTATTTGTTTCAAATCGAAAACATTTATTGTCTACTTTATTAAGATTAGAATATATGGTATTAAGTTTATTTATTTTTTTATTTTTTTATTTAAATTTTATAAATTATGAAACATATTTTAGTATATTTTTTTTAACTTTTTGTGTATGTGAAGGAGTTTTAGGTTTATCTATTTTAGTTTCTATAATTCGAACTCATGGGAATGATTATTTTCAAAGATTTTCAATTTTACAATGTTAAAATTTATTTTTATAATAATATTTATATTTCCTCTTTCTTTTTTAAAGAATTCTTATTGAATGGTTCAAAATTTAATTTTTTTATTAACTTTTTTATTTATAATTAATTTAAGTTCATTTAATTATTTTAATTATGTTTCTTATTATTTTGGATTAGATATAATTTCTTACGGATTAATTTTATTAAGTTTTTGAATTTGTGGATTAATATTAATAGCAAGAGAAAAGGTTTTTTTTAAAAATAATTATGAAAAATTATTTCTTTTTATAATTTTATTTTTATTGTTTATATTAATTTTAACTTTTAGATCAATAAGAATTTTTATATTTTATTTATTTTTTGAAGCTAGATTAATTCCGACCTTATTTTTAATTTTAGGGTGAGGGTATCAACCTGAACGATTACAAGCGGGTGTTTATTTGTTATTTTATACTTTATTAGCTTCTTTACCTTTATTAATTGGTATTTTTTATATTTTGAATTATATAAATACATTATCTTTTATTTTATTAATAAATATAGGATTTTTAAATATAAATTTATTATATTTATCTTTAATTTTAGCTTTTTTAGTAAAAATACCTATATTCTTAGTTCATCTTTGATTACCTAAGGCTCATGTAGAAGCCCCTGTTTCTGGTTCTATAATTTTAGCGGGTATTTTATTAAAGTTAGGGGGATATGGGTTATTACGAATATTTCCTTTATTACAAATTTCTGGTATAAAGTATAATTATTGATGAATTAGAGTTAGTTTAGTAGGGGGTGTTTTAATTAGTTTAGTTTGTTTACGTCAAACAGATCTAAAAGCATTAATTGCTTATTCATCTGTTGCTCATATGGGGATTGTTTTAAGAGGATTATTAACCTTAACTTATTGAGGATTAACGGGATCTTATGCTTTAATAATTGCTCATGGTTTGTGTTCATCAGGTTTATTTTGTTTAGCCAATATTTCTTATGAACGAATAGGAAGACGAAGTTTATTAATTAATAAGGGTTTATTAAATTTTATACCTACATTAAGATTATGGTGGTTTTTATTATGTTCTGGTAATATAGCAGCGCCTCCCACATTAAATTTATTAGGAGAAATTTCTTTATTAAACAGAATTGTAAGTTGATCTTGAGTATCTATAATTATATTATCTTTATTATCTTTTTTTAGAGCAGCATATTCTTTATATTTGTTTGCTTATAGTCAACACGGAAAAATTTATTCAGGAATTAATTTTTTTTCTGTAGGTACTTTACGGGAATTTTTACTATTAATATTACATTGATTACCTTTAAATTTATTGATTTTAAAAAGTAGTTTTTGTATATTATGAATTTATTTAAATAGTTTAATAAAAATATTGATTTGTGGTGTCAATGATATGAAATTTCATTTTAGATCGTGAATTATTTAATTAATTATTGTAAAATTAGATTTTATTTTTTAATTTCAATTAGATTTACTTTATTTTTAATTAGATTAAAATTTTTATTAAAAGATTTAGTTTATTTTATTGAATGAGAGGTATTAAGACTTCAATCTATATCAATTGTTATAACTTTTTTGTTTGATTGAATAAGATTAATATTTATGTCTTTTGTTTTGTTAATTTCTTCTTTAGTTATTTTTTATAGAAATCAGTATATAGAGGAAGATTATAATATTAATCGATTTATTTTATTAGTATTAATATTTGTAATATCTATAATAATATTAATTATTAGTCCAAATTTGATTAGTATTTTATTAGGATGAGATGGTTTAGGATTAGTTTCTTATTGTTTAGTTATTTATTTTCAAAATGTTAAATCTTATAATGCAGGTATATTAACTGCATTATCTAACCGAATTGGGGATGTAGCTTTATTATTAGCTATTGCATGAATATTAAATTATGGAAGTTGAAATTATATTTTTTATTTAGATTTAATAAAAAATAATATTGAAATATTAATTATTGGAGGGTTAGTTATATTAGCTGCTATAACTAAAAGAGCTCAAATTCCCTTTTCTTCTTGATTACCTGCTGCTATGGCAGCTCCTACCCCTGTTTCTGCTTTAGTTCATTCTTCAACGTTAGTTACAGCAGGAGTATACTTATTAATTCGGTTTAATTCTTTATTAATAGGTTGATGAACGGCTCAATTTTTATTATTAATTTCTGGTTTAACAATATTTATGGCGGGGTTGGGTGCAAATTTTGAATTTGATTTAAAAAAAATTATTGCTCTTTCTACATTGAGTCAATTAGGATTAATAATAAGAATTTTATCTATAGGATTTTATAAATTAGCTTTTTTTCATTTATTAACCCATGCTTTATTTAAAGCTTTACTTTTTATATGTGCTGGGTCTATTATTCATAATATAAAAAATTCACAAGATATTCGAATAATAGGAAGATTAAGAATAAGTATACCTTTAACTTGTAGATGTTTTAATGTTGCTAATTTGGCTTTATGTGGAATACCTTTTTTGGCCGGATTTTATTCTAAGGATTTAATTTTAGAAATAGTAATATTATCTTATGTGAATGTTTTTTCTTTTTTTCTTTTTTTTTTTAGAACTGGTTTAACAGTATGTTATTCATTTCGTTTAGTTTATTATTCTATAACAGGAGATTTTAATAGAAGTGTTTTACATCCTTTAAATGATAAGGGTTGAACAATGTTATTTAGAATTTTTTTTTTAATGATTATAGCAGTAATTGGTGGGAGAATATTAATATGATTAATATTTTTGAATCCTAGAATAATTTGTTTACCTTTAGAAATAAAGTTATTAACTTTATTTGTTTGTATTGTTGGAGGAATAGTAGGATATATTATAAGAAATGTAAAATTATTTTTTACTAATAAGGCATTATATTTATATAATTTTTCTTTTTTTGTTGGTTCGATATGATTTATACCAGTAATTTCAACATTAGGGGTTATTAATTTTCCATTAAAATTAGGATTATATTCTTATAAAAGATTTGATCAAGGTTGAAGAGAATTTTTTGGGGGACAAATATTATATAATCAATTAAAAAATTATTCTTTATATTTACAAGAATTTCAAAATAATAGTTTAAAAATTTATTTATTAAGTTATATATTATGATTTATTATTTTATTAATATTAATTTTATTAGTAAATTAATTTAAATAGCTTATATTTAGAGCATGACACTGAAGATGTTAGGGAGATTAATTTAATCTTTAAATATTTATAAAAAATAAATTTTTATTTTTACATTGAAAATGTAATGTTTTCTTTAAACTATATAAATTAGAAATATGTAGATCAAGAAAAAGCTGCTAACTTTTATCTTTAATGGTTTAATTCCATTTATATTTCTTTAATTGGAATTATAAAAATTCAATTTTATCATTAACAGTGATATACCTCTTTTTGGTTTCAATTAATAAGGTAAATTGAATAATTCAATACTTTTTAAATGCAAATTAAATGTTATAGTTAACTATTACCCTAAAATATGGGTGAATTTCACCTAAGATTAGGCCGAAACTAATTGCAATTTATCGCTTCATATTTATTCATTTCATTCTAGTGCACCTTGATTTCATTCGTGATATAACCCAATTAATAAAATAAAAATAAAAAATAATCTTGTAATTGTTCAATTTAATAAATTTGATGTTTTAATAATTATAATTATTGGTAGTAGTAAAGCAATTTCAACATCAAAAATTAAAAAAATAATTGCAATTAAAAAAAATCGTAATGAAAAGGGTAATCGAGAGGAATTTATAGGGTCAAATCCACATTCAAAGGGGGAACATTTTTCTCGATCTAAAAGAGTTTTTTTTGATAATAAAGTGGCTAATATTATTACTACAATAGTAATAATAAAAATAATTAATGTTATTGTTGAAATTATTAATATTATTTATACTAAATTTGTTTAGTCCTTGTGATTGGAAGTCACATATACAATTATATACTTTATAAATATCTACCTCATCAATAAATTGAAATATATAAGAATAATCATACTACATCTACAAAATGTCAATATCAGGCGGCTGCTTCAAATCCAAAGTGATGATTTTTTGAAAAGTGATAATTAATATGTCGTAAAAAACAAATTAATAAAAAAGTTGTTCCAATTAATACATGAAGTCCGTGAAATCCTGTTGCTATATAAAAAGTTGATCCATATACAGCATCTGCAATTGTAAAAGGAGCTTCAATGTATTCATAAGCTTGAAGTATTGTAAAATAAACCCCTAAAACAATAGTAAAAAATAATCCTTGAGTAGCTTGTGAATGGTTACTTTCTATTAAAGCATGATGTGCTCAAGTTACTGTTACACCTGAAGCTAATAAAATTGCAGTATTTAATAACGGAATTTGGAATGGATTAAATGCCATAATTCCTACAGGAGGTCATGTTATTCCTAATTCAATAGTAGGAGATAAACTACTATGAAAAAATGCTCAAAAAAAAGAAATAAAAAAAAATACTTCTGAAACAATAAATAAAATTATTCCCCATCGTAATCCAATTGTAACAGGGAATGTATGTAATCCTTGAAAAGTTCCTTCTCGAGAAATATCTCGTCATCATTGATATATTGTTAAAATTGTAATAACATTACCTAAGACAAATAATGTTATTGTATATTGATGAAATCATTGTACTAATCCAGAAACTGTAGTTATAGCTCCAATAGCCCCTGTTAAAGGTCAAGGACTATAATCTACTAAATGGAATGGATGGTTTGCGTGTGTTGACATTAATTTACTTCTCTAGAATAAAGAGTACTTAAAACGGCGAATACATATGATTGAATAATAGCAACTGCTGATTCTAATACTAATAAAGCAATTTGTGTTGTTAAAATTAAAGATAAAATTAAGTAATTAGATGTTATAGGTCCTGTATTTCCTAATAAAGTTAATAATAAATGTCCAGCAATTATATTAGCTGTTAATCGAACAGCAAGTGTTCCTGGACGAATAACATTACTAATTGTTTCAATGCATACCATAAAAGGTATTAAAACAGGAGGAGTACCTTGAGGTACTAAATGAGCAAATATATGTTGTGTATGATTAATTCATCCATATAATATAAAACTTAATCATAAAGGGAATGCTAGTGCTAATGTTAAAGTTAAATGACTTGTTCTAGTAAAAATATATGGGAATAATCCTAAAAAATTATTAAATATAATTAACGAAAATAAAGAAATAAACATTAATGTTCTTCCATTATGACCTGAAGGTCCTAATAATGTTTTAAATTCCTTATGTAAAGTAATTAAAATATTATTTCAAATTACTTGGAATCGATTTGGTATTAATCAAAAAGATACTGGAATTAATAATAATCCTAAAAATGTTCTTAGTCAATTTAAAGATAAATTTAAAATTGTTGTTGAAGGATCAAATACAGAAAATAAATTTGTTATCATTTTCAATTTAATTTATTAAATTTAATATTTAATGATTGAGGAGTTTTTAAAGGAGTATAAAAAAAACAAAAGTAGTTTAAAATATTAAAAACTACTAGTGTAATTGAAAAAATTAAAAATAAAATTAACCAATTAATAGGGGCTATTTGTGGAATTAAAAAATATTAGATTATGACTAATTTTTTTAGTTTGACATACTAAGGTTTTTATAAAACTAATTTTTTGAGGTTTATCATTAGAAGTAAGTGCTAATTTACTATTATATGATTTAAGAGATCATTACTTGCTTTCAGTCATCTAATGAATTAGTTATTGAAGTAATTCATTTAATAAAAAAGTTTATTGGAATTCTTTCGATTACAATAGGTATAAATCTATGATTTGCTCCACAAATTTCTGAACATTGTCCAAAAAATAAACCTGGTCGATTAATTAAAAAATTAATTTGATTTAGGCGTCCAGGAGTTGCATCAACCTTTACTCCTAAAGAAGGAACTGTTCATGAATGAAGGACATCTGTTGCTGTTACTAGAATTCGAATTTGGTTATTTATTGGTAAAACAACTCGATTATCAACATCTAATAATCGGAATCCTCTTATTTCTAATTCATTAGTTGGAATTATATATGAATCAAATTCTAAATTAAGGAAATCTGAATATTCATAACTTCAATATCATTGATGTCCAATTGATTTAAGAGTAATTGAAGGGGTATTAATTTCGTCCATTAAGTATAATAAACGTAATGATGGAAAAGCAATAAATATTAAAATAATTGCTGGTAATACTGTTCAAATAATTTCAATTGTTTGTCCATGTAATAAATATCGATTTGTAAAATTATTAAATATTAATATTCCTATAATGTAACCTACTAAAATTGTAATTATAGTTAAAATTAATAAAGTATGATCATGAAAAAAGTTTAATTGTTCTATTAAAGGGGAAGAACTATCTTGTAATCCTAAATTTGCTCATGTTGCCATTTTCTAACAAAAGATAAAATCTTTATATATGAAGCTTAAATTCATTGCACTAATCTGCCATATTAGAAATTATTAGTTAATAATGGTAATTCTGCATATGTGTGTTCTGCTGGAGGTAGTGTATGATATCATTCAATAGATGAAGATAATTGTATAGGAAAAGCAGGAGTTCGTTGAGTAATTATACTTTCTCAAATAATAAATAAAAAGTATAAAATAGCAAATAGTGAAATTGTTCTACCTAAAGTAGATACAATATTTCATGTTAAGTAGCTATCAGGAAAATCTGAGTATCGTCGAGGTATTCCGGCTAATCCTAAAAAATGTTGTGGGAAGAATGTTAAATTTACCCCTACAAATATAATTGAAAATTGAATTTTTAATCAAGTAGGGTTTATTGTTAATCCAGTTAAGAGAGGATATCAATGAATAAATCCTGCTATAATTGCAAATACTGCTCCCATTGATAATACATAATGGAAATGAGCTACTACATAATAAGTATCATGTAATACAATATCAATTGATGAATTAGCTAGTACAACTCCAGTTAAACCCCCTACTGTAAATAAAAAAACAAATCCAAATGCTCAAAGTATAGCTGGTCTATAAGTTAATTGTGTTCCGTGTAATGTTGCTAATCAACTAAAAATTTTAATTCCAGTTGGTACAGCAATAATTATAGTTGCAGAAGTAAAATAAGCTCGTGTATCTACGTCTATTCCAACAGTAAATATATGATGAGCTCAAACAATAAATCCTAATAATCCAATTGCTAATATAGCATAAATTATTCCTAAATTTCCAAAAGTTTCCTTTTTTCCTCTTTCTTGAGTAATAATATGAGAAATTATTCCAAATCCAGGTAAAATTAAAATGTAAACTTCTGGATGTCCGAAAAATCAGAATAAGTGTTGATATAAAATAGGATCTCCTCCACCAGCTGGATCAAAAAATGAAGTATTTAAATTTCGGTCTGTTAATAATATAGTAATTGCTCCTGCTAATACGGGTAAAGATAAAAGTAATAAAATTGCAGTAATTACAACTGATCAAACAAATAAAGGTATTCGATCTAAAGTAATTCCTGGTGATCGTATATTAATTACAGTAGTAATAAAATTTACTGCCCCTAAAATAGAAGAAATTCCTGCTAAATGTAAAGAAAAAATTGCTAAATCAACAGAAGCCCCGGCATGAGCAATTCCAGATGATAAAGGAGGATAAACTGTTCATCCTGTACCTGCTCCATTTTCTACTATACTTCTAGAAATTAGAAGTGTAAGTGAAGGAGGTAATATTCAAAAACTTATATTATTTATTCGAGGAAATGCTATATCTGGTGCTCCTAGTATTAAAGGAACTAATCAATTTCCAAATCCTCCAATTATAATTGGTATAACTATAAAAAAAATTATGATAAATGCGTGAGCAGTAACAATAACATTATAAATTTGATCGTCTCCAATAAAAGCTCCTGGATGTCCTAATTCAGCTCGAATTAAGATTCTTAAAGAAGTTCCCACTATACCTGCTCAGGCTCCAAAAATAAAATATAAAGTACCAATATCCTTATGATTTGTTGAAAATAATCATTGTCGCGATTAAATGGCTGAAGTTTTAGGCAATAAATTGTAAATTTATTTATGGGAATTATTCTCTTTAATCAGGCTTTATAGTCATGAATGATATTAGACTGCAATTCTAAAGGAGTAATTTAATTTATTAAAGCTTAAGAATTAAAAGATTAATACAAATATTTTCAGCTTTGAAGGCTATTAGTTTATTTAACTTAAATTCTTATATGATTATATAAATTATTGAAATTATTACTAATCCTCCAATAGAAATAAAGTTAAAAATTAATCTAATAGAAGTTATTTTAATATTAAAATTATTTTTTAATATTCAAGAATTTTTTTGAAAGTTTAGTATAAAAATACTATAAGATAATCGTAAATAAAAATATAGTGTAATTAATGTTAAACAAACACTAATTGTTAATATAAATAATTGTCCTATATTCGTTAAATTTTGAATTACTAATCATTTAGGTAAAAATCCTAAAAATGGAGGTAATCCCCCTAAAGATAGCAAGTTTAAAAAAATTAATAATTTTAAAATTGGATTTATAATAGATAAATTAAAAATTTGATTAAAATAAAATAATTTAAAATTATTGAATATTAAACCAATAGAAATAGATAAAAAACAATATATAAAAAAATAAGTTAATCAAAGTATTTCATTATTTATTATTGCTAAAAGTATTCATCCTAAATGGTTAATTGATGAAAAAGCTATTAATTTTCGAATGGATACTTGATTTAAACCTCCTAATGATCCAACTAATATTGAAAGAATAATTGAAATTATAAAAAAATTATATATAAAATTATAAGAAATTAATATTAATGGAGCAATTTTTTGTCAGGTTATTAAAATTAATCCATTAATTCAAGAAAGTCCTTCTATTACTTCGGGAAATCAAAAATGAAAGGGAGCTGCTCCTCTTTTTAATAATAAAGTAGATAAAATTAAAATTTCATTAAATTTATTAAAAAAAAGTAAATTGTTATTGTAAAAAAACATTAATATAATAATTGTAAATATTAAAATAGAAGACGCAAATGCTTGAACTAAAAAATATTTTAAAGATCTTTCAGAGGCTAATAAATTTTTTTTACTATCGGTTATTAAGGGGATAAACGATAATAAATTAATTTCTAGTCCTATTCAAGCTCCTAATCAAGAATTTGAAGAAATTGTAACTAATGTTCCAAAAATTAATATAATTAAAAAAATGTTATTAGAAATTTTTTTGATTAAAAAGAAAAGGAGTATAACCTTTATAAGTGGGGTATGAACCCAATAGCTTAATTAGCTTATCTTTTTATATTTTGGTGTATGAAGCACAAAAGATTTTGATTCTTTTAGAAATAGTTTAATTCTATTAAATATAATGAATGAAATATTAAATTTCATGATTTACCCTATCAAGGTAATCCTTTTTATCAGGCAATTCATT